GAAATACAGAAACAAAAAAATTTCGCGGTCGAACTACCAATCAACTAAAAAAAATAAAAATCCGAGACCTAAATTCTTATTTAAAAGGTAGTATTTTGTGGTTCTTGTAAATTAAATTCTAATTCATTGAAATTCCGTCCAGTAAAACGGACGAATTATAAATCTCCAAAATAATAGACAGAAATATCGCAAATAGAGCCATTGCGATACCCATCAAAGGAGCAGTTCCCCATCCAGGAGCTACTTTACCATATTCCGAATTCAAAGGTTTCAATAACCCCCCTGCGGAAGTCATTTTTGGACGAGCTCTAGAACTACCCTCAACTGTTTGTGGAGCCATAAATCCTATTTTGTATTCATTGAGATCTGTTGACTTTGTATACCATTCCATTGTAAATAAACGATCTTATCACGGATCCATTGTGGTCTTGAAATTCTATAATAATGGAAACAGCAACCCTAGTCGCCATCTCTATATCTGGGTTACTTGTAAGTTTTACTGGGTACGCCTTATATACTGCTTTTGGGCAACCCTCTCAACAACTAAGAGATCCATTCGAGGAACACGGGGACTAGTTTGAAGTAGAAGTAATGGGCCTCCCAATATTGGGAGGCCCATTACTTCAATTGAGATAATAAAAAATAATTTTATTTTTTAGTTGGAACTTTAGGCGGTTCTCGAAAAAAGATAGCGAAAAAAATGATCCCTAGAGTCGAGACTAAGAGGAATGTATAAACCAATGCTTCCATAAATTCGATCGTGGTTTCCAATTATAGCTTCCATACCTGTTTATTTGGGATCATCTCCCGGATTAAAGAAAAAAAAAAAGAATCAAAAAAGGCAGCGATTTCAATCCAGATTTCTCCAGTACCTTATACCTTATTTCAAAATGAAAAATCACAAATCGAAAATAGAAGCAGAAGCGATAAACCAAAAATAGCGGAGCACTGCGGCATCAGACTACTTGTCTTCTTGTAGTTGGGTCTCCAAGTTTTTGGAATACTCCAAATTCCACTTGAGCATCCAAATCCGGGTCAATACCAGCAAAAACATCTCTGAACAAGGTTCTAGCACCATGCCAAATGTGTCCGAAGAAGAAAAGCAGAGCAAATGAAGCGTGTCCAAAAGTAAACCAGCCCCTTGGACTGCTACGAAAAACACCATCGGATTTCAAAGTAGCACGATCTAATTCAAAAATTTCACCTAATTGAGCACGTCTAGCATATTTTTTCACAGTAGCAGGATCACTATAACTCACTCCATTCAGTTCGCCACCATAGAACTCAACAGTTACACCTACTTGTTCGACACTATACTTCGATTCTGCCCTTCGAAAAGGCACGTCGGCTCTAACAATTCCATCTCCGTCTACCAAAACAACTGGAAATGTTTCAAAAAAGGTAGGCATACGACGTACAAAAAGTTCACGCCCTTCTTTATCTCTAAAGATAGGGTGTCCTAACCACCCGACAGCTATTCCATCCCCGTTATCCATTGAACCCGCTCTGAATAATCCCCCTTTCGCAGGATTATTTCCGATGTAATCATAAAAAGCTAATTTTTCAGGAATTTTAGACCAAGCTTCTGATAAACTTTGATTTTCGGCTAGTCCAGCACTGACTCTTCGATATATTTCTTGCTGAAAGTATCCCTGATCCCATTGATAACGGGTGGGACCAAATAATTCGATGGGGGTAGTTGCTGAACCATACCACATAGTTCCAGCAACTACAAACGCTGCAAAAAAGACAGCAGCGATGCTGCTGGAAAGAACGGTTTCAATATTGCCCATACGTAATCCTTTGTATAGGCGTTGAGGTGGGCGGACACTAAGATGGAATAAGCCTGCTAATATGCCCAATGTCCCTGCTGCAATATGATGAGAGGCTATTCCTCCTGGAACAAAAGGATCAAAACCCTCCACACCCCATGCTGGATTTACAGATTGTACCTTTCCAGTTAGTCCATACGGGTCGGACACCCATATTCCAGGACCATACAATCCTGTTACATGAAATGTCCCAAAACCAAAGCACGCCACTCCTGAGAGAAATAAATGAATTCCAAAGATTTTAGGCAAATCCAAAGAGCGTTTTCCCGTACGGTCATCGACAAATATTGCTAGATCCCAATACACCCAATGCCAGATAGCTGCCAAGAAGCACAAGCCCGAAAACACAATATGTGCCCCGGCTACACCTTCGTAACTCCAAATACCCGGATTCGTTACCGTCCCCCCCGTAATACTCCAACCGCCCCATGAATCGGTTATTCCTAAACGAGTCATGAAGGGTATAACGAACATGCCTTGTCTCCACATTGGATCAAGAACTGGATCGGAGGGATCAAAAACAGCTAATTCATATAGAGCCATTGAACCGGCCCAACCCGCAACTAGGGCTGTATGCATTATATGGACAGAAATCAAACGACCGGGATCATTCAATACGACGGTATGAACACGATACCAAGGCAAACCCATGGGACTACCCCTTTATAAAAAAAAAATAGACACTGTGTAACTTTATTGCATTGAAAAAAAACTATGCTATGTACCCCCCCTTTCTTTTTTCAGGGGATTATCTCGAAAAAAAGATTAATATTAATATTTGTTCTATTCTATTAGTAATAATGGCAGAGTTCGGTTCGTAGGAAAAAAGAGAAGCAGATCTATTCTATACTCGATAAGTACCAATACGCAATGGGGGCTCATTCCCTTTTCTATGAGCAAATGCATCTATATTTGGTTATCATTCAAAAGACCTATTCGTAAGAATTTTCCTTTATTTTATGAACTTAGTCAATCGATGTATAAATTAAGATAACGGCCAATATTATTAAGATAAGAAGCCCATTATTACGCTTCCACATCAAAGTGAACTAGAGTACTTAATTCTTTTCATTTTATGCCTATTGGTGTTCCAAAAGTACCTTATCGAAGTCCCGGGGACAAGCATCCATCTTGGGTTGACATATAGTGCGACTTGTCAGATCTATTGGGTCATATGGGATTTCCCCATTCTCTCCCCCGATCGAGATATCCTCTGTTTCGCCCAAAAAATTTGATTGAATTATCAAAAATTTGTAGCGTGAAATGCAATGAAGTGCAATTAGATCTATTTCGTGAGGAGGTATCCAGCTTAATATTAGCAATAAATCAATTTTATGGTCGTCTTGGCTGGACCAATAAAATGAGGTATCCAGGCTCCGTTTAGCAAAACCCAAATGGTAATATATCTATGATTATTACTTATACCATAAACGATTCCATTTCGAACTGTATTCGAAATAGGAGTGATCTCAAACTGTTAATCAACGGAATAATAAATATGATGAATACGCCAAATATTGGGCGGAAGACATGAAAGAAATGAATAAAAAAAAAAAAGGGGGGAAGTCATAGCAAAAAAGAGACGTGGTATTGGAGTCATTTGTCCTATATGTGCAAATCAAAATCGGGCGGATCCTTACTCGGAGTAGAGCATAAACCTAAAAAAATTGAAGGAGCCCATTCACTTCAGGAACAAGAAAATGGCATCGTGATTTTTGGATTGGATCGCGATGAAAAAATACATCAATGAAAAGTTAGTTCGATAAGTCGATAAGTTTAGTGAATTGCTTTTTTATATTAGAATATTATAGGAAAACCGGCTAAACTCATCGTTCTTGAAAAATGGAAGAAAAGCCCCCTCGATAGAAGGAGCCCGCTAGGAAAAAAGAAAGGAAAGGGGCTGGGAGCTACACATTGATTTTTTGTTTCGCAAGTTTTGTTGAACCGTATGCATCAAAAGATGCCTGTACGGCTCCGAAGGAATACAGTTTTATCCTAATCAACCGACTTTATCGAGAAAGATTACTTTTTTTAGGTCAAATGGTTGAGAGTGATATCTCGAATCAACTTATTGGTATTATGGTATATCTCAGTATCGAGAACGAGACCAAGGATTTGTATTTATTTATCAACTCTCCTGGCGGATGGGTAATACCCGGAATAGCAATTTATGATACTATGCAATTTGTGCGACCAGATGTACAGACAATATGCATGGGATTGGCCGCCTCCATGGGGTCTTTTCTCCTGGCCGCAGGGGCAAGTACCAAACGTCTAGCATTCCCTCACGCTTGGCGCCAATGAGTTTTTTATTTGAGAGAAAAAAGAAGACTATGCCCTCGCCATATGAATTTTTAAGATTAAGTAATAATAGCATGGCACTTCGAATTCGATATGAAAATTGTTAGTGTTTTTTTTTTTTCAAAATATTCGATTATGTATCGAAGCAGTAGTATGAGATAAGGGAGGGGTATTCCGAGTTTATCTTACCTATCGTAGGCCTATTGCAGCGTCACAAACTTTTTTCACGCCGGAAGGTTATTAATAATATTTATGGTATGAAAGAGTACAAAAAAAAAGAAGATTTTTTTCTTTTTTTTTATTTGAAAAAAAAAGACACTTTGGGATTGCTGAATCACAAACGAAATAAATATATAAAGCAACGGAGCCGTCATAGTATTTTTGAACTCCTAAAAAAAAAGAAGGGTGGTAATTGGATCATTTACCGATCTGGGTATAATAGAACCCCATATTTTCTCCTTGTTTGATGAAAGGTAAAAAGAAAATTCCATTAATTCCATTGGCGAGCCGTATGCAATGCGAAAAAAATGCCCGTACGGTTGTTCAATTCTATCTTTTTCTTTATCTCTTCCCCTCGCCTAATCGTGCGAGATAGAGGAACCTTTTTTTAGGTTATAATATATCATCAGGGTCATGATCCATCAACCTATTGGCGCTTTTTATGGGGCACAAGCGGGAGAATTTATCCTGGATACGGAAGAACTACTGAGACTGCGCGAAATCCTTACAATGGTTTATGTACAAAGATCGGGCAAGCCCTTATGGGTTGTATCCGAAGACATGGAAAGGGATACTTTTATGTCAGCAACAGAAGCCCAAGCTCATGGAATTGTTGATCTTGTAGCGGTTGGATAAAACATAGCAGTGACTCCTTAAGGGTTTACTTAAGGGTTTAATAGAATATTAAACATAAACAGAAGAAATTCATAATCATCCGGTTAGGATCGATCTAAACCAGCCCATAATGGATAATTCAGCATGCCAACTATTAAACAACTTATTAGAAACCCAAGACAGCCAATCAGAAACGTTACAAAATCCCCCGCTCTTGGGGGATGCCCTCAGCGCCGAGGAACATGTACAAGGGTGTATGTGCGACTCGTTTCAATCATGGGCTGAGACAAAACAAAAGAAAGAAAACAATTTTTTAAGTATCAATGATCAGTACTAGTGAATCGGATAGAATGGAAGAAGAAGAACTGCATTCACTAGCTAAAAAAAAGAGATCTATCATATCTTTCTATTGTGTATGAAATTTATGGTTTCAACCGGCGCAAATTCAACCACCTCAAATTGCAATTTAAGGTGAGAAAGAATTCCCCATTGGTAACAAATAGTTATCCATTAAGCGGGGGAAATACTATAAAAAAAACAGAAAGATTATCTTTCTACTCTTGCAAGAACGGACTAACAGGGTCAGCTACCCCACCAATCTTCATAATTAAATACCGTTACTGTATAAGGTCTATCTCGTTATGAAAGACCTATTACTAGAAAATTCATGGGTAGAGCCGAAGAGTGGTAACTGTACAAGTTACCAATGGAATTGATTAAATGAAGGAAGTGGCTCCGGTGTATAGAGAGGGCCTCACCGTTTAAGAAGTAATCATAGAGACGACGGAACCCACAATTTCTTTATCTATTTACTACTTTATTTTTTTTACTATTTTATTTCCAATGCCTCGAAAAAGGGTAAAAGCGTGGTCGGGAAGGTTAGAGTAGCAAAAGCCATTGGGATTTTGATTTTATAAATTGGAAGAGTCCGTTTTGTTATCAATAGACTAGGAAAGGAGAAGAGAATAACTGAAAGAAAGGAAATCAATTAGTTATTCATCAAAGTTTCATTTATTCAATGACCAGAATTAGACGAGGATATATAGCTCGGAGACGTAGAACAAAAATGCGTTTATTTGCATCAAGCTTTCGCGGGGCTCATTCAAGACTTAGTCGAACAATTACTCAACAGAAAATAAGAGCTTTGGTTTCGGCTCATCGTGATAGAGATAGGAAAAAAAGATATTTTCGCCGTTTGTGGATCACTCGAATAAATGCAATAATTCGCGGAAATAGGGTATCCTATATTTATAGTAGATTAATAAACAATCTGTATAAGGCGCAGTTGGTTCTTAATCGTAAGATACTTGCACAAATAGCTATATCAAATAGGAATTGTCTTTATATGATTTCCAATGAGATCATAAAATAAGGAAGTTGGAAGGAACCTTTTCTAATTTTTAAACGGAGTTCTCTGGAGAATGAACTCCAGGAAGGTGGAGTAGAAATAATATGATAAAGTCGTCAAAATGAGCGAACACGCTCAATAAAAAAAGGATTTATTTTATTATTCTTCCCCAATTCTTTTTTTTCTTACGACACGACTGCTTCTCGGATTTTTTGAACAAAATGTCCATCTGGGTTTGAGTTCGGATTGGAATTTTGATTTAATTGAAGAGTAAGCCTATTTTTTTCTGGTTCGAAGACCTGGAGTTCTAGTGGTCGACCCACTTCTTTCGAATCGTTTCTCATTATTAAGAAAAGGTAACGAAGATAAAATACGAGCTTGTTTTATAGCAATAGTAATTAATCGTTGTTCTTTTAAGGTCAATCTATTCACCCGTCTAGATAATATTTTTCCTTGTTCACTAAGAAATCGACTAATTAAAGTCATGTTTCTATAATCAATTCGATCCCCCGATTGGATCGGGGGCAAACGCCTACGAAAAGATCGCTTGGATTTAAGAAAGAGTCGCTTGGTTTTATCCATAATTTGTTTATTCCTTATCCCTAAAATCCCATTTCGATGAAATAAAAAAATTATTTATAGAATCAATTAGAGGATTTGATTTGTCTATATTTATTTATTTGTTTCTATTTAAATATATGAAATAATATAGATATATATCTATATTATTTTTTCATGTTCCTTGCAAGGGTGACACACAAGCACGCGGTTCGACTCTATCTATTTTTTTATCTCCCCGTGAAGTGTATGTTTGTAACAAAAGGGACAGAATTTTCTCAATTCCAATCGACTAGGTGTATTGTGTCGATTCTTTTGAGTAATATATCTGGAAATACCCCTTGATTCCTTATTAACACCGTTTCGAACACAACTAGTACATTCCAAAATAACCCTTACTCGGACATCTTTACCCTTGGCCATGAACCTCCTTTGGGTTTTTGATTCACCCAACTTTTCTATTTTCCGACCCGAAACGAATAAGAAACAAGGGACAAAAAAATAGAAGTTGTTAACCACTCAAAATCAAATTCTGAAATAAAGATTTTATTGCAGTCAATATTTTATTGCAATCAATATAGTAAATAAATAGGAAATAATAAGTAATACAAAAATTGCTAACTATATTGCTAATCACAGTACAGTATTTTATTTAAGTATCGTGTAGTGTAGGCTACTCTTACCCTAGCCACATTTCCATTTCCGTTTTCTTTTCACTGTCTATTTTCTTTTAACTGGATAATTAATTTAATTGGAGCCTGAACCCGAGTTTCGCTGAGGTTGAAGCCACATTTTTCTTTCGTTTTCCTCCTTTATTCTATCTATCTAATTGTAAAAAAAAAAAAAGAAAAGAGGGGAAAGAGAGATTAGTCACAAATATTTGATTCTAGCTCTAATCTTCTTCACCCCGTTCCAGTTCAATAACTAGAATGAAAAAAAAGGAAATGTCAATGCGTCCGGGAATAAACGGTTGATTTCTATCAATAACCCTGCTAAAGACCCGAACCATAGAGTACTTAGTACCGGTGCCACGGAAAGATATGTTTTTAGATCTCGCATTGAAAATCCTCCTTCTTTTTTGTTTTTGTATTCCCTATTGGAATATATTATGGTAAGAGATGTATATGTAGTTAAAGGCCACTTGTATTTGTGCGCGGAATCCTTAATTCAAATTGAAATGCGCAATGATTCGGTAGATAAGATTTTTTTTCTTTTTTTTTTTTCTTAAAGCAGAAAAATGGGCCGCTTTACGCCTGAGAATTCCCAAGAAAAATAATAATTGATTATCATTATATGTTATATGATATGAGACCAAAAACAAGAAAAGGCAAGATCCATTTTGCGTATCAATAGAGGGAGTAAAAAAGAGGGAATAAAAAATAAGGATGTGGAAAACAAGACGGGGATTCTTTACAATGATACTGTAGACCCATTGAAAGGGATGTAGCGCAGCTTGGTAGCGCGTTTGTTTTGGGTACAAAATGTCACGGGTTCAAATCCTGTCATCCCTACCAATTACCGCTCAGAGCAGCAGTAACGCAAGATCCGTTTTTTTTAGATCTATTTCGAATTTTGACATACAAAATCTTTTATTTTATTATATATGATAGTATACACATACAAGAACTGTTGGGGTAAAAAAATCTACTTAATACTTATTTCCAGTCGTTTCCGTTGTGATAAGAAAGCGCTCTTAGTTCAGTTCGGTAGAACGTGGGTCTCCAAAACCCAATGTCGTAGGTTCAAATCCTACAGAGCGTGATTCCACTCTTGTTGTCTTAGTCTTAGATCGAAAATCACACACGCTGAACTGAAATCATTGAACAGCAATCTGAATTTGACCCTGCCCTGACCTCCCCCTCGGATTAAATTAAAGAAAGGAGGGGGTCAGTTAAAAAAAGAGATGTTAATTAATCAAAGGTCCAACTGATCACCACGTCTGTATTGTAAATATGCGGTTACGAATAATCCCGCCAAAGTAATAGGAATTAGACCTAAGACGATTCCAAATAGAAAGACTTCAATCATTTGAATTTTCTTTTTTTTTTTGAAAGGTTAAAAAGAGGGGTAATATCTATCCCTAAATATTAATCCGTCTTGCCTAGGAATCTCCATAACCAATAATTCGGAATTAACGGGGTAAGGCAAGGAACTAGACAATATGTGGAATACCATAGAAAGATTTCGTTTTATGAATTTTTAATTCAATTAATTTCAAATAAGTCCTATCTTACTCAGACCAAGAAATAGAGCCGAGGTTATAGTTAAAGCCGCTAGTAGAAAACCAAAATAACTAGTTATAGTAGGCATGACGGAGCTAAAGGAAATATGTTCTTTTTATACATATGTTTATAAAGCACTTCCCTAAGTTTCAACTTTTGAACGATACGAGGATAAGCAAAAATACCCTACCAATTGAAAGAATACCTTCAATTGAAAGTTTTTGATTCTTCAAGTATTCTAGAAGGTACTAACAAACATGAGTGACAGGGATAGAAAAAGAAATCAATTCGTCGTCTTTTACATCGACCCATCCCACGATTCCGAATCAACGGATTGAGTGTGAGTGGGCAACTCTTGAGTCAACTAATATTAAAATAATAATAAAAACTATGTCATGTAACTTCATTTCAAAGGGGAATTGCTTCTATTTTGTATTTTTATTTTTTATTGTATCAAATACATTTTCGACTAAAGAGTGACCTTATAATACTTTTTAGAATACTTTTTTCTTTACTTTAATACTTTAAATAACTTTTGCTTTACTTTTTTCTTTTTTACTTTATTTTATTTACTTTGGTTTTTAACTCATTAGTTTCAGCGGTGGGTTCATTGACATAATATCTCAAATGAGAAGAAAAAAGGTATCGCACAATCAGATCACTCAAAAAATCACATTTTTATTTCGGTTCAATTCGATTCTAAAACTAAAAATTCCTCTTCGCTTTTCCTTTATAGATTTTACATTTTGTCTTTCCATATTATATATAAAGGATAAAGCCCGCACGTTGTAGTTAGGTCAAGAAAGAACCTTTGGATCTAATACAACAACGTGGGCATCACAAATTTAGATTATTAGAATTCTTTTAGGCAGTTTTCTCGTTCGTTTATTTTTATCGAATTCTAT